CCCTCTTTCTCTCATTTCCAAAAAAATCCCCAATATCTCTATAAATACTACCGAACATTTAACCTAAATACCCCCAAATAGAAACAGCTTTTTTAATTAATCCTAAGCCACCTTCGAAAACAGCCCCCCCGCCCCTTATAGATCTTCTTATAAGCCAATTTATTTTAATAATGGATAAAACAAAGAACACTAACAGAAAAAACAATAAAAACAAAACAAATAGAGTTCACCTATATTGAGTCAAATAAGTGACAGTGTCTAATTGTGGCATTTCCAACTAAGTCTAATATTAAATTTTCTTAAAAGCCCCCCCACCAAAACAGATTTCACAATTTATTAATATAGAATAATAATATTTTCCCAGGCCCAAATACTATCTAAAATAACTCGGCCCTAATTTGGAAATTCTTACTAAACCCATTATTTCATAATACGTCACCTTTAACCAACAAAGTCAAACCAAATATTAGATCCCCCTCCCTAAAAACTCTAATTGGATCTCACCCGCGTATAAGCCCAGCCAAGTTAACCCCAGACAAAGCTTCTGACTTTGTTTTAAAATTAACCAAAAGCTCCAAAAAGTTGGTTTAAAAACTACTCTTTAAATAACGCCTATTCTCACTCCAACCCCCCTTTAATCCACTCATAAATTAAACCTAAGGTTAAAATTCCCAAAAACACCACCATAATTCAAAAACCAAGAGGGGAGATTTGGTTATAGATTACACACCAAGGGAAAAGAAAAGAGATTTCTAAATCAAAAATTAAAAACAAAATACCAACTAAAAAGAACCGCACCGAAAAGGGGCGTCCAGGAACTCCAAAAGGCTCAAACCCACACTCATAAGCCGAAACCTTCTCCCGATCCGGCTGTTTCACCCCTAAAAAATAAGAGGCGCCAGAAAAAAAAGCGGATAAAATCACACTAAAAATTAATAAAAAGAAAAGGCTATAAAATTCTATATTCATTATAATAACCAAATAAAAATATTCGGGCCAATCACCGATAACAATTTTTCTTTAACCCCTAAGTGAACTCAAAGATTTAAGAAGTATTGTTCCTCTTATTCGATAATAAGCAACCATAATGGCTAGCCCTATAGCGGACTCCGCCGCCGCTATTGTTAAACCCATAATTGTAAAAACTTGTTCAATTAAAAGATCTCTTTCTATGGAGTTAATTAAAAACCAAAAAAAAGCCGCCAATAAGATTAATTCAATAGAAACTATCATTATTATAAAATGACCCCTATTAAGAACCACCCCCCAACCGCCCAATAATAACAAGACAACAACTACAATTATATACTTATAATACACTACTTTCACCCAACCACCAATAAAATTAGTCCAACAAAAACAACGGCTAAAACTAAAATAAAACATATCTCCACTACTATAAATAAAATTCTATTTAAACCCGCGCCTAGCTTCCCCCAACAAACTCTGCATAAGTAGTGCCTAAAAAAAGAACAATCAAAACCATCACAGTATCCGATATCCCCTTCACCAGAAATTCTCAACATATATCCTTCGCCGGAAATTCCCAGATAACGATTTGCGACTAAAAAAAAAATAATAGTTGATTTTCTAATTCCCCCAACAAAGGAACTCAAATAAAAAAGTAAGAAAAGTAAAAAAAAGAAACCAATTGTCCAATTACTATAAAAGGCTCTTCAACTACCTGAGACCCAATCCAAGTAAGAAGAAAAAAGTCCACTACTAAAAATCAAAAAGCCAAGCGCCCAAAAGGACGAAATGGCAAACCTCTTAATCAACTCCGATGGAGTAATGGGAGAAAAAATAAAATTAATATACTAAAAAACATAGATACTACTCCCCCCAGTTTATTGGGGATTGAACGTAAAATCGCATAAGCAAATAAAAAATACCACTCAGGCTGAATATGAACTGGAGTCACCAATGAATTAGCTTGAATAAAATTTTCTGGATCACCTAATAAATTAGGGGCTAAGTACACAATAATACTTAATAACACGATCATAACTACCATCCCATATCAGTCCTTAGATGTGTAATAAACATGAAAGATCACATCATCCACCGGACCCTTAACTCCGATAGGACTATTCGACCCCTCTACATGTAAATAAATTAGATGAACTCCAACTAAAATGGCTAAAATAAAAGGAAATAGAAAATGAAGACTAAAAAATCGAGTAAGCGTAGCGCTAGAAACACTAAATCCTCCTCAAACCCATTGAACAATATCTGTTCCCACATAAGGAAAAGCCGACAACAGGTTCGTAATAACCGTGGCCCCCCAAAAAGACATTTGACCTCAAGGTAACACATACCCCATAAAAGCAGTAGCCATGGTCAAAAGAAATATTACTATACCAACTCCCCAAACCGAAGTTTTAGTATAACCTCCATAATACAAACTTCTACCTATATGAATATAGAGGCATAAAAAAAACAGAGAGGCCCCATTGGCATGAAAGTATCTTAATAAAAATCCATAATTTACATCACGCATAATATGTCCCACCGAGGCAAAAGCCAAACCGACCTCCGCACAATAGTGCATTGACAAAAAACACCCGGTTACTATTTGCATAACTAAACATAGTCCTAACAAAGAACCAAAATTCCATAAATAACTTATATTAGAAGGAGACGGCAAATCCACCACTACACTATTCATTAGAGATAAAAGAGGATTCACTTTTCGCAATGGCATAGGAAAAGCGCCTCCCCTCATCGAATGGCACGCCCACTCCAAGTTTGATAACTCATAAAAAAGGTTAACCACCCAAGCTAGTCTCCGCCAACTTAACCGACCGACCCCTTAAATCTCAAAAAAAACTCTCACCACTCTCTCTAAACCCCTAAAATCCCATAAAAAACAGATCTTTCTCTAAACTTTAGCCCCCTTATCTAAAAAAAAATAGTCTTTAGACTTAGATAGGGGGGGGGCCATTTAATCCGAAAAGAATACTAGCCACAAAAGTTACTATCCCTAGACTTAACGGTAAATACGCCTTTCACAACAAGGCCATAAGTTGATCATACCGAATTCTAGGAAAAGAGGCCCTTACTCAAATAAATAATAAGATTATTAAAGCCACTTTTAGGCCAAACCACCCAGCCCCACCTTTAAAATATATAATTGGGGAGAGTCACCCGCCCCAAAATAATATCGTTGTTAAACAACTCATTAATATAATATGAGCATATTCGGCCAAAAAAAATAAAGCAAAAGACATCGAGGCATACTCTACGTTATACCCCGACACTAGCTCCGATTCTCCTTCTGTTAAATCAAAAGGAGCCCGGTTAGTCTCCGCCAAAGCTGAAGCAAAAAACATTATTGTAACAGGAAATAACGGCAAAAAAAACCAAACACCACTATTTTGGGCCAAAACTATTTCAGTAATACTCAAAGAACCAACACACAAAAGAACCGAAATAATTATCAGCCCAATAGAAACCTCATAACTAATCATTTGGGCCGCCGCCCGAATCGCCCCCAAAAAAGCATATTTAGAATTACTGCCCCACCCAGACATTAATATAGCATAGACACTTATAGAAGAAATGGCCAATACATACAAAATCCCTATTTTTAAATCACTTATTAAAACCCCCCTCTCATAAGGCACTACCCCCCAAACAACTAAAGCCAAAGTGAAGGAAACCATCGGAGCCACTATATATATAAACAAATTAGTATGGTGCGGAATTATCATCTCCTTGGTAAATAATTTCACACCATCCGCAAAAGGCTGTACCAACCCGGCCACCCCCACTACGTTTGGCCCCCTTCTAGCTTGCATATACCCTAAAACCTTCCGTTCAGCTAAAGTTAAATAAGCTACGGCTATAAGCAATGGAACTACAACCATTAATATTTTTAAAAGTAAATGAATTATTGCCACGAGCATTTAAAAAGATCCCAAGTAAAACCCGATCCCCAAAACTACTTTAAAGTTAACCCCCTCAAAAATATCCAACAATGGTACAAACCTAACTTTACGCCCTCATTTATAAATCTTTTTTAAACAAAGAATGAGTTTTAAAGAGACTCTAAAACTCAAACAAGACTAAAAGATATACTATTTTTTATATTCATGAAAACCCCCCGCCCATATTGAACAGGGGCCAACTCCTCTACAGGACTTCAAACAACTTAATATAATTTTCACACTTTAGAAGCCATCAGCGATTAACAAAAATACACCTTCAAAAATTAGCCAGGCCAATAGATTGATCATAACTTATAAAAATAAGAAAACCACTAATTTTTCGATCCTTTCGTACTAGAAAACAGTTATATTAATGTTTCTTCAAATTGTAGATAGAAACCAAGCTGTGTTACCACGCTTTTAACTCAAATCATGTACGGCTTTAATAGACGAACAGACCCACCCTTGGGAGCGACTGCACCCCAGGATGCCGCAATTCAACATCGAGGTCGCAAACAACGTCATCAAGAAAGTCCCTCAAACGTTATGGCTCTGTTATCCCCAGGGTAACTTTTATTTGTTTATCGTTAACTATTTCACCTTAAATCAACGGGTCACTGCAACCCACTATTACCCGCACAAGGCTCTTTTTAGTGTCTGCTCAGGGCCCCCCCTTCACAGTCAGACGACAACTATTAAATATGTATCTTAAGCCCACCCTCGTTACTTTTTAAAAGGCGATCGCCCCAACCAAACTGTTTAATTTACCTCATTTCTCTAACTTAATTCGAAAGAAGAGTTAACCCTCTAAAAATAAAAAAGTGAGTTTTACTAACTAAAACTTGAACACACATATATTTTTTCACTTAAATCTATTAACACCACATAATCTAAACAATTTATTTGTCAGATAGGCCAGATAAATCTCCAGTAAAGTTCCATGGGGACTTATCGTCTAACAATTTGAATGTAGCATCTTCACTACAAATTCAATTTCACAGGAGATTTTCTTAAGACAGTGAGACCTTCGTGACACCATTCATACTGGCCAACAATTAATTGACAATTGATTACGCTACATTATCACGGTCACTGTTACCGCAGCCATTAAATTGTCTTTATAGAATCGACCCTATCGACCCCTTCAAATAAAACCATTGGGCAGGTTTCACCCTCCATACTTCTACTTTTATATTAGCAAAGAGCTATGTTTTTGGTAAACAGTCGAGGCCTTATGTTGTAGAGACTCCCTAATGGAAGCCAAAAAATTGGCCGAGTTCCTTAAAAAAACTTTCCCCTCCACTATCTCCCACTTGTGTTAGTCTACGACAGTACCCACTTTTTATAATTCTTTCCTGACACTTTGTGCGTTTATTATTATCTCCCATCGAAGCGACCTTCGGCCGCCGCCTTAAAGGCTGTATTACCCAAATCCCCCTAAGAACACTATCATAATACAACTCGGGGCTTGGTAACCTGGAGAAGTAGTTCAACAATTATTTACTCATATTCACATTATCTCTTCTGATGCTTGGGCTCTCACTAAACCATCCAACAGTCCATTCTACTACCAAACAAATTTTGCCCTCAAAATTTCAGTTCAATTTTAGCCACCCTAATTTTAAGGAAAAAAAAATTCTCGAGTGAACTACTACGCCCTCTTTCAAAGATGGCTGGCCCCAAGCCTACCTCCTCATTGTTTAAATCCCATACTCCTTTTACACTTAACTATTTGGAAAGCTCTCCAATCAATTTATGACTTTAACTTCTGATTAGGGCTCCCCCTTTTGACAATACACTTTCTCGCCCACTGTCTGCCTGTCCACTTCGATTTTTACATTCATAGTCTCTCCCCCCTTTCGAGCGATCAAATTTTACCATAAAAACTCTTTTAACTCCAACCCCCAGTTATGGACGCACTACTTCAATAGTTTTCGCAGAAAACCAGCTATCTCCAAGTTCGATTAGTGTTTCACCCCCAACCATAGGTCCTCCGAGGTTTTTGCTACAACCACCAGTTCGTTCCTTAAAACTGCCCATGGTTAGATCACTTAGTTTCGGGCTATTTGACTAAAGAGAGCCCCCTCGATTTCTCTTTACCTCCATTCTCTTCACCTCTACCGGCACAGCAACCAAAATGCTGTCTGATACCTTTGGGGGTCCAAACTTAAATTTGCCAAACTATGTCTTATAAACCCATTATACAAAAGGTACACTGTATTACAGCTGCTTTAAAGAACTGATTTCAAGATTTTTTCAAGCCTCTTTCAACTTTCCTTTACAGTACTCTCTCTCTTTCGGTATGGAACTAACATTTAGTCTTAGATATGTGAACACCTCTCTTCCACTATTTACTCACCCTCTAACAGACCATTGAACTATTCCACTTTCGCTCACCGCTACTGGCAGAATCTCGTTTGATTTCTTTGTGCCACTTTGGTACTAAAATGTTTCATTTTCCAGTTTTTTTCATTACGTCTCCGCGTAGAAATGCGAATTTAAAGCCCCTTCTACCTCGCCTTTTCGAATCTTTCGTCCAATTTAGCCCATCCTAGTTCTCCGTCCTCCCCCCCTTTCATTTAAACCCCAATTTCCCAATCCACTTCATTAACAACAAAAAATCTAGTAGAGGCAGGAATCGAACCCGCTTCTACGAGGCATGAGCCCGCCGACTTGCCATTCGTCTTCTCTACGATTTATTCTCCACTCCCCCACCCACCAACTTAAAAAGGATCAAGAAAGAGACAAATCAAACAGTCAGAAAGAAAAAATAAAAAAGAAACCCACCAGGTCTAAAAGGGAGGCCTATTCCCCTTAACAATCGAAGTTTTATGTACGCCTCTCTAAACTTAGGCTTGTAAAGTAGAATCACATAAAGTCTCGGAGGTTCCAACAATGAAGGAGGCTCTTAACAACCCAAATCTTACCACTCCCTCTGTAAATTGGAAAACTTAAGAGAGAAAAGGTCAGCCCCCTTTAAAGCTCTAACCACATCTTTTTAGACTCAATAGACCGATCTATTAAATCAAATTACTAACCCCCAGTTTTGTTACCCGCTGATAAACTTCCTATCAAACCAAAATCTTCCTAAGCCCCCCATTAAATAAAAAAACACTCTTAACTATTCCAAGCCCTCCCAGCATACAGTAATTCAACAGCCGTAGCTAATTACTTAAACAAGACGGCCCAACATTAACCCTCCATAGCATCCGGCAGCCAAGTGTGCAACCCCAACTGTGCAGATTTGCCAACTGCCCCCACAAACAATAACAAACAGATTCAGGTTATACCACTAATTGGGGCCGAAGCAGTCATTACGTTAAAAATAGAAGAAAAATCTAAAGACCCAAAACGATCCCAAATAACAAACATAGCCAAAATCAACCCGATATCCCCCACTCGATTAACTAACATAGCTTTTATGGCCGCTCTGTTAGCCTCTACCCTAGTCCATCAAAAATTTATTAATAGATAAGAACATAAACCAACCCCTTCCCAACCTATAAATAATTGTGGATAATTATCACTAGTAACCAATACCATCATCAAAAATGTAAAAAGAGACAAGTAAGACATAAATCGAGGAATGTGGGGATCCCCTTGCATATATGCCATAGAAAAAATATGAACTAAAGTGGATATAGTTGTAATAACGAGCAACATTATCGCTATAAGACTATCAAATTGTAAACCGAAATAAACAGTTAACAAGTCCAAGTCCAACCACCTTCATAATTTTATATGTGTCGTAGAAAAGCCCAAGATTGTTTCATAAAATATTAAAACACAGCCAGATAAACTTATAATTAAACAGCTCGAAGTTAAAATTCCCGCCCCCTTCTCTCCTATTTTTCTTCCAAATAAACCAAAGACCATCGCCCCTATAAGGGGAATAAACAAAACTAAAAGATACACTATTTTTATATGCATGAAAAACTTTCTTTTGCCCTTACCACCCCCCATATACAGCCCTTCTTCATAAAACACCCATTGTTTACAACTTCAGCCCCATTCATCATGTGTTATTCCTTATTTTTTTCATTAAATTCCGATCAGGGGGGGTGGGACTTGCACCCACATCTTTAGCTTTGAAGGCTAACAGTCTACTTTAACCTAACCCCCTCAATTAGCTCTCACCTTGCAACTCCCATTAACTAAATACAAAGACTTACTTATACCTAAAAAAACGCCCCCTCCTTGGAAGTTAGACAACTCCCCAAATAAAGAGAACGAGACCAATCAATATAACTAAAACATAGTTAAAAACCAACCCAGACTGTAAATTACTAAGACCTTGAGTTAATTTAACTAAAAAATTAGATACCCCCTTAGGACCCACCAACTCTAATGTACCTTTATCGATGGTCCGATACGAAATTAAATGACCCCCCCTTCACACCCCTTTCACCAAAAAATGATTTAAAATATAATTAAATTGCCAAGCAGAGCATAAAAAAGTATAACTTATTCGACCAATAGACGAAAGAGGTGTCCTAAAAAAATGTGCCAAACAACTATAAACCGCAATAACTAATATCATCCCCCCCCAACTAAAAAATACCGGCATTAATTTAATAGAACAGGGAACAGAAAGATAAGTTGTCATTTGAAAAAACCAAATCGCCTCTTTAACCAAATAACCCACAAAAAGACTCCCTAAAGCTAACAAGACCAGAGGTAAGACTAAACTTCAATTACCCTCATGAACACGCACAAAAACCTCCTTTCTAGAATTGGTATTAGATAAAAAAGTTAAATGAACCAATCGAATTGAATAAACAGTGGTTAAGAAGGCCGCCACATCCGCTAATCAATAAGCAAAAGTTATATAACATTGATCGTAGGCCCACTCTAAAATTAAATCTTTAGAATAAAACCCTGTTAGATAAGGAAAGCCCATTAAAGACCAAGAGCCAACGACCACCATTATATAAGTAAGTGGAATTGACCTTCCCAACCCCCCCATTTTCCTTGTATCTTGTTCGTCAAACAAAACATGAATGACAGACCCGGCACTTAAAAATAATAAAGCCTTAAAAAAAGCGTGATTCATTAAATGAAATAGGGCCACGGAGTACTGAGAGAGACCACAAGCCACCACCATAAACCCCAATTGACTACAAGTCGAATAAGCGACCACTTTTTTTAAATCGTCTTGAACTACTCCAATTGTAGCTGCTATCAACGCCGTTAAAGACCCAAAAATTGTTACAACCATTAGAACAAGCGGAGCTTGTTCAAAAAGGGGGGAAGATCTAATTAATAAAAAAACACCAGCCGTTACCATCGTGGCCGCATGAATCAAGGCAGATACCGGAGTTGGTATTTTAATTAACTGAAAAATCATTTCAGCACACAACTACTCTCATAACAGACAGGACTCTATCTTCTACTTTACAACTTGTTTACTTTAAATAGAGCGAGAACCCCCCTCTCTCTCTAATATTTAATTTCTTTTTTAATCCCTTGTCTTAAACAATGTATCCAAAAAATCAGCCCCCAATACACCCTATTTGTTTAATAAAATATAAGAGCCAATTTTTTCATCTAGCAAGCTATAAACCAGACTCCCCACTCACATAATAAAACTTTTATCTGCCCCTTCTTAATTAATGTAATACGATTGTGTCCGCCAAATAAATAGTAGTTAATAAACAAAACACATACGCCTGAATTACAGCAACCGCCACTTCTAATAGTGTTATAAAAACCATTATTAATAAAGGTAAAACCCCCACAAACCCACTAACCATTAACAGACTAAAACCAAATCCAGCTAAAATAGCAAACAAGAGGTGCCCAGCCGACAAATTCGCTGCCAAACGAACTCCTAAAGAGATAGCTCGGGACACATAACTTACTGTCTCTATTAATACTAAAAGGGGGGCCAAACCCAAAGGAGCCCCGCCCGGCATTAATATACTAAAAAAATCTCATTTAAATCCCCAAAGCCCAGCTAAAGTTACACCTATTATTATGGAAAAGGATAGGCCCAATGTAACTACTATATGAACTGTAGGGGTAAAAACACAAGGAAATAAGCCCAACAAATTCAAAAACACTATAAAAAAAAAGAGAGAAACAATAAAAGCAAAATACTTTAATCCCCCCAACCCTAAGTTATCTTTTACGACACCATGAAAATGATCATAGATGGATTCAATAATAGATTGCCATCTATCCGGGATTAATTGAGCTCCTCTAAATAATAATAAAACGACAATCGCTGCAATTATCATCATCATTGATGAATTAGTCAAAACAATCAAACCCACGACTTTAAATTGATCAAAATAAGCGCCACTCATTAATATTTTATCTTGAAAAAAATAATTTTTAGATTGAAGCACAACTCCCCCCTTAATTAATTTTCATAAATACGACTTGTCTGAAAAAAAATCTCTTGTTTTTTCGCCATGGGCCCTACTTCTGACCCCACTTCTTGAGTTAATACTATTCCCCCTATCATGGCCACTAATAGTATAAGACTAGCTAAAATGAATAAATAATAACAAGCTATATATAATATACGCCCAAGCGCTTCAATATTGTGATACTTCATTAAGAATCAAGAATACGCCAAATCTCAAGTCTCCCCCATTACCACCCCCCAAGAAGCTCGGTGGGCATAGGGGCCACCTACTATTAATCAACTTGAGGCCACTTCTGAAAAGAAAAAAATTCCAATAGTTAAACCAATAGGAGCATAATTTGTCATATCGGCCTCTCCCCCCCATCGAAAAGCAGGAGGGAAATCAGTTAGGTTCAACAACATAATTACAAACAAAAACAAAATAGCAATGGCCCCCACATAGATTATTAAAAACATTAAAGCAATAAAATCTATCCCTAATAAAAGAAAAAGGACGGCAGAGCCCACAAAGACAACAATTAACCAAAAAATCGAATGAACTGGGTTAAGCGTTGATATTACCATTATTCCAGAACCCACAATTACAAATGCTAACATATAAAAAACCGTCCCAATCGATTCAACCAACACTAAACAACTACGCCCCCCCAGGACTAAATACTATTGCATTTTTCACGGGATCTATAATTATTGAAGGAACTATACCTCCCCCCCCAATTCCTATTATTAAAGGGAATATGGCTAAAAGCTCACGTCGATTTAAATCCCTAGTAAAAAGAAGATAATTGGCACTACCCCCAAAACTAATTCGATTATATAAATAAAGAGAATACGCCGCCGACCAAACCATACCTAAAGTAACTAAAACCCCTAGCCCCCAATTATATTCAACAGCAGCTAACAATGAAAAAAATTCTCCAACAAAATTACAACTTAAGGGAATTCCCATGTTGGTTAATGATAAAACCATCATTATAGTAACAAAAATTGGCATAGTAAGGGTTACCCCCCGGTAATATTTAATAAGACGAGTGTGATGACGTTCATACAAATACGTAATAGCAATAAAAAGAGCCGAACTAACAAAACCATGGGCCAACATCATAAAGACCGCCGCCACCAAGCCCTCTATCGTATGAGTAAATAAGCCCAAAGGCACCAACCCCATATGTGCTACGGAAGAATAAGCAATAAGCCGCTTTAAATCCACTTGACGACAAGTAATTAGGCTTCCATAAATAATAGCAACTACACCTAACATGACTATTAAAGGAGCTAAATATTCCGAAGCAGCGGGCAAAAGCACTCAAGAAAACCTTAAAAACCCATACCCCCCTAACTTTAATAAGATTCCTGCTAAGATTACCGAACCAGAAACCGGGGCCTCCACATGAGCTTGGGGCAATCAAATATGAAAAGGTATTTGTGGAATTTTTACCGCTAAACTAAGAAAAAACCCCACCAATATTCATTTTTGAGTACAAAAAGGTAATTTTATATTTAACAAGACCTGATAGTCAGTTGTTCCTGTGTTTCTATATAATTGAAATATACCCAAAAGCATAAACACTGATCCGGCAAAGGTATAAAAAAAAAAATAATAAGAAGCTCGGACCTTTGCTTCTCTAGAACCTCAAACACCAATCAAAAGGAACATGGGTATTAATATTCCCTCAAATAAAATATAAAATAAAAGTAAATCCAGCACTAAAAACACTCCAATTAATAGAACCTCTAAAAATAATAAACATAATAAAAACTCTTTAAATAGATATTTAATGGATTTTCAACTAATTAAAACACAAATTGGTATCAATAACGCAGTCAAAATAAAAAAAAACAAAGATATTCCATCTAAAGCTAAAATAACCGGCCCTCACTGAAAATTTAAGATCGGGGAAACTATTCACCCTATTTGATCTATAATCTGAAATTGGCCCTCCGAATCAAAAGCCCCCCACAAAACAAAAGCACTAACCAAAATCACTAAACACCACTCTAACATAATCCTTTTTAATTTTTCCCCCGTCTCTCTCGGGGTTCCCATCACGTTAATAATCCCCACAAAAAGAAAAAAAATAACTAAACTTAACCCATTTTTTAAACAAAACACCAAACAAAAAAAATAATTACAACTCAAATAAACCCAAGACCCAGCTCCATCATTTAAATAAAAAACAAATTAAACTACTTTTTCAATTTAAGCCCATTCTCCTCAGATTAATCATTACTGTGAGTCCCCCCAGGCTCATCATTAATATTAGCCCCCCCAGGTTCATCATTAATATTAACCCCCCCAGGTTCATTATTAATATTAGCCCCCCCAGGCTCATTATTAATATTAGCCCCCCCAGGTTCATTATTAATATTAGCCCCCCCAGGTTCATTATTAATATTAGCCCCCCCAGGTTCCTCATTAACATTAGCCTCCCTAGGTTCATTATCAGGTCCCCCATCCGAATTTGATCGCGATCCCCTGACAAAATAAAGCAGCTCCCAATAACGAATACTTAATCCTCCCTAAAATGGAGTTGTGATTCTCACATTGTTTTCTAGCCTCCTCACTTGAAGAACAGCTAGGTCGTTGATGAGAAGCCGTCGTCCTTGTCTCATTCAATTCCTCCTGGGAGGGCGGCGGCCCAACTTCGGATACGCGAAGTCAATTTCCGTTTATGTCCCTAAAAACACGCTCATTATTACTTTCAATATCATCTCTATTCATAGCACTTTCATCACAAGAGGAAAAAACCTCCTCCTTTTCATATTCTCAATTAGAACAAGACGCCCCCTCGTTAACACCTTCCAAAATAGAACTTTCATCATAAGAGGAAAAAACCTCCTCCTTTTCATATTCTCAATTAGAACAAGATGCCCCCTCATTAACACCTTCCAAAATAGAACTTTCATCATAAGAGGAAAAAACCTCCTCCTTTTCATATTCTCAATTAGAACAAGATGCCCCCTCATTAACACCTTCCAAAATAGAACTTACGTGACTAGAAGAAAATGCCCCCTCTTCTTCATATTCTCAATTAGAACAAGACGCACCCTCGTTAACATCTCCATAAGTAAAACTATCATAATCAAAAAAAGGATTGAAACTAGACACTCCTAGGTTCATACCCTCACAAGAATCATCTGGATGAACAGATAAAATAGTCTCCCCATTAACGCTTTCCGAAGCAGGGCTTGTATGACTAGAAACAGATGCCCTCTCACTGGTAATACTTGATGGCCAGAGAAGATGCCCCCTCATTAACACCTTCAGAAGCAGCACTTGAATGACCAGAAGAAGATGCGCCTGCACTAGTAATACTTTGATGACCAGAGGAAGGCACCCCCTCGTTACCACCTCCAGAAGCCAAGCTAGCATGATCAGAGGAAGCCCCCTCTTTCATCATGTTCAAAAAGTCGAAAAAAGATTTTCCTTTGTTAACAGAAAAACTATCCCAAACACTTTCTAGTGTCCAAAACATTTGAGAAAACTGACTACCCCCTCCGCTATAAAAAAAGACGGAAATCAAAAAGTCCAAAAGAAATACCCCCCATCGAATAATAAGATAATATAAAAACAAAATCAAAAACTGTTTACTAAAATACCCCCCTACTAAAACTAGGGACCCCCCATTTCTCCATATTCACTTCGCAAATTTAATGATTAACAAAAATCTTTTGGGTTTCATTATTAACTTAAACGGCTTATATTTTATTTGGAAGCCCTTCCAACATTTTTAGGTTCCTAGCAAGGAACCAAGGGCTAGTCCCCTCGCCCATTTAATAATTAACAAAAATTTTTTGGATCTCATTATTAACTTAAATGGCTTATATTTTATTTGGAAGCCTTTCCAACATTTTTAGGTTCCTAGCAAGGAACCAAGGGCCAGTTCCCTCACCCTTACTATGTTACGACTTACTCCGCCTCAAAATTGGATGGCACCCGCAAAATAGAAGGCATTCAAACTACCTTTCTCGGCGGAGGCGACGAGCAATTGGTGCTAACACTGGGAGAAATTCACTAGAACGCTCTACTTTCTAATTACTATTAAATACAACTTTCAGTTATCTTCCAGCCACCTTCCGAACTCTTACTTTAGAGTTTCCCCTCCTAAATCACTCGTTGCATAAAAAAATGTAGCGCATCTAATCCCCAAACATTAGGACAATAAGACCTGACTTCATCCAATAAACTTATAAAAAGCCACTGGGTTAGATCGGTTTTTGTTTTAGACACAAATTGACGACGGCCATGCAATACCTGTCAAGGGGTGAATTCAAGTTTGGGTAAGGTCTCTCGCGGACTATCGAATTAAACGACACGCTCCTCTAATTTTAACAGTGAACTGCCAAGTTTTTTGAATTTTAATCTTGCGATCGTACTACTCAAGCGGAAAAATTTATTACCTTTTAAATTTGTTTTGCATTTTTTTCATTATTTACAATATGGACTACCAGGATACCTAATCCTATTTGCTCCCCACACCTTCGTGTTTCACTAAGAGGCTAAGGGGGCTTCCTATTGGTCCCCTTCCTTGTAAGATAAATTACCTTCGCGTTTAGAGTTCTTATTTCTATCTACACATACCACCCTTACAGAAGAATTCCATTTACCCTCTACCAAGAATCTCTTTCACACCCTTTACGCTTTTTCCTATAATACTAATCCCTAAGTTTCACCGCGTCTGCTGGCACTTAATTAGACAGATTAGATAATACGTCCCTTCTGTATCGCACTTACGTGCATTGCACAAAACTCTATACTGCTGCCTAAAGGTTTAAAGCCCCCTTTCCGGTCTCCCCTTGTCTCAGTGAAAAGATGGCTTCAAGTTTAAAACCACGCATCCTCGGCAAGGTGGTCTTTTATACCACCTTCAACCTAATACGACTCCAGCCCCGCTCCAAAACTTAGCTCCCGGGTTTCCTCACCTGTTTGCACATTTGGCCCCCTCTTTAACCGTTATCCACTAGCATATATAAGAAGAACACATACATTTCTAGTTCCCCAAAACCAAAGGAGCCTCACTAAACACCTAAACACACCTAACAAATAAGAATAAAACCCTCTCTACTTAAGAAACTATTTCTTTAAAAAAATAAAAGGTTAGAAAAACAAAAAAAAAGTAATTCCACCTTTCTCCACTAAAACAACCCTCCTACCGCCCAGTGAGCCAATTGTAACCATAAATTAGGAAAGGCCGTTGTAAATCCAATAATATACAAACCTACACCAATTAACAAGGCTTTTCTTAAATTTATTCAATTTTCTTTTTTAAGCATTTTGAAACTAATTAAAAGAAAGAAGCTAGCCTGAAAATAAATAATTTTGACTATTCTAACATAATAGACCCCCGCCACTACAGAACAAACCACAGCCAAAATAAAGATTAAATAATACTGATATACCACACCAGACAATAAAACCAACCACTTACCTAAAAACCCCACTAAAGGAGGAATTCCTGCAATCGAAAGAAAAGTCAAGGCCAAGGTTAACGCTAAAATAGGCACCCTCCTCGAAAGCCCACTAAACTCTACAATTAAACTCTTTACAGTACCTAAAGCTAATATTATAGCAAAAACACAAATAGACATTGTTACATATAAAACCATATATGTTAAACTAGCTTGAATACTCTCAAACGACCCAATCCCTATCCCCCAAAGTACAAACCCCATATGTCCAACACCACTGTAAGCCAACAGCCGTTTAACCTTGGTTTGATTTAAAGCACCAAGCGCCCCCACAAGCAATGAAAAAATAGTCCCAACTAACAAAATATTAACCGCCGGCCCAATTGACACCAAAATAGAAAAGACCCCAACTTTAGGTACTATGGCTAACAAAGCGGTCGTAGTTGTAGGTGCCCCATCATACACATCCGGCGCCCACATATGAAAGGGAGCGACAGACAATTTAAATAAAAGAGCCACCCCTATTAATAAACCGCCTATAGGAACCCGGGTTTGAGAAAAATAAAGCCCCGGGTCAAGTACTAAATTTATATATGGTATATGAATCCCCCCCGTTAACCCACACAATAAAGCACACCCAAATAAAAATAAACCGGAGGAAAGTGCACCTAATACAAAATATTTCAAACCCGCCTCCGCACTATGTCCAGACCCCCCTCCTTGAGCCGCTAATATAAAAAGGGAAAGAGTGGATAGTTCAATGGCCAAATAAACAGAAAGTCAATTACTAGAAGAAACTAAACAAAGACTCCCTAATGCGACCATTAAGATTAAAATGGGTAAATGGCCATTTGTTTGAAAAAAAGAAAACTTCAGAAAAACCAACTTTCCCGAATCCACCATCAATAAAACAGCGACAGAGCCTATAATAATAATTAATTTAGCCATCTCAGTCCAACTATTTATAATCCACAACTCACCATACCCTCCTACATATAAAAAATTTCACCAAAACTCAAAAAAAAAAGAAGAGCCTACCCCCATTACACCTATAATCAATAACATTAAAATCGAAGATTTTAAAACAAAACCATTAATACTAACAATCACCGCTCCCAATATAAAAACGCCTAAAACAAAAAAATCACTTATTATTCACTCCACCCATCAAACCAAAACTAAAGACCTTTCTCATAAACAAAAGAGTGTTTAAGTTACAGATGACAGAAAACAACCCTACTCACTAACTCCTCCACCAAACACAACCCAACGTCAACCAAAACAAACCCCACACCAGGCCCCAACATCTACCTCTCTTCAAACAGACCCATCAAAAAACACCTACATCTTTAGGCCCGGCCGATATTATGCCTAATAGACCGCTCAAACACTAATCTTTAATTTTATAAGCCTAAAACTAAACATCTAAAAAGTATCAAAAAAAACAAATTAAACAACAAGGCACCACCATACCATGGGGGTGCCAAGCGTCAGTTACCAATATATTTAAGACATCTAGCATGAACATATAAAGTCAACCCGGCACGCCCCAAATCCCACTAAAACTTGTTATCAGATAACGCGAAGCCCGTTGATGTGTAACACAGACAGGCCGCCTTGAGACCAAATTAAACCAGTTAACGGAAGGGCCAAAGATAGAGGCCAGCCCACCATAACAATTAATATAATGTAACTAGCATTCCACTATATAACTCCAAACGGTTTTATTTCAAAGGAGATGCATAAAAATCTCCTAGAAATCAAACTTCTCTTCAGACAAAGACAATATCCAATTGATATATCTGTCTAAAGAAACGGCCTCTATTACTATAGGCATAAAAGAATGATTCGCCCCACAAAGCTCCGAACATTGACCATAAAACAACCCCGGTCTTTTAACAAAGAGCCCCGCTTGATTTAGTCGACCCGGGACCGCATCTATTTTTAAGCCCAGTGCAGGCACAGCAAATGAATGTAAGACATCCGCACCAGTTACCAAAATTCTTACATGCGTATTGATAGGAACAAGCAATCTATGGTCAACTTCTAACAACCTAAAATCCCCACTATTTAAATCCAATGTTGGAATCATATAAGAATCAAATTCTAAAGTTTCTTCTTGATAATCTGAATATTCATAAGATCAATACCATTGGTGTCCAATTGCTTTTATTGTTAAAGCAGGACCCACAACCTCATCCATCAAATATAATAGTTTTAAAGAAGGAGAAGCTATAAAAATCAATATTACAGCCGGAATAAGTGTCCAAACTATCTCTAATAAAGTTCCGTCAATCAAATTTCTATCATAAGACTTACCATTTAAAGCTTCAACAATCAACCATAACACCACTATAACAATAATAATCAATAAGAACATAATCTGATCATGAAAAAAAATTATCTCCTCCATCACAGGGTCGGCCGCGTCCTGCAAACCCAAGTGTCAAGGCTCTGGGGTATCTTTTTTTCCGCATATATTTCCGACATAAAAAAAACTATTTAACACTTACGCCTAATTTTCTCTTATAATAAAACTCACCCCCCAGTTCAAGAAGGACTATGAACCCCATCAATATATACAAAGATATAAAAATAATCACACCACATCCACAAAATGCCAATATCAGCTGGCCGCCTCAAACCCAACATGTTTACGACAAGTAAGTTGATTGGATTTTAATCTAACCAAACAAACGGTCAAAAAGGTAGTCCCTATTATAACATGAAGACCATGAAACCCAGTTGCCACAAAAAAAGTAGAACCATAAACCGAATCCGAAATAGCAAAAGGCGCCTCATAATACTCAATTGCTTGTAACCCCGTAAACAAAATCCCCCAAAAAATAGTAAAGGACAAACCCCTAATGGCCTCTTTTTCTTTACCACTAATTATAGCATGGTGAGCCCAAGTAACTGTAGCACCAGAGCTTAGTAAAACAGCAGTGTTCAATAGAGGAACTGAAAAAGGGTTTAGGGGATTGACTCCTTGAGGGGGTCAAACGACACCCAGCTCAACAGCTGGGGCTAAACTACTATGAAAAAAAGCCCAAAAAAAAGAAAAAAAGAAAAGAACTTCAGAAAGTATAAATAAAAGCATTCCATATCTTATCCCTTGTTTAACCACCAAAGAGTGATACCCCTGGAAAGTCGATTCTCTAATAACATCTTGCCACCAAACAAACATAATTACCATAACTACCAAAACTCCTACATACATAACTTGGTTTAGACCATAATGAAAATACACAACACTGCCCACAGTAATAAAAAAAGCTCCCCCGGCCCCCAAACAGGGCCAAGGAGAAGGCTCGACCAAATGATAGGGGTGACATAAAATGCTTTGCATTTAAATAAAAACCAATTCCTAGAAAAAACTTATCGCCCCTATAACAGGCACCGCCTCCCCCCCAACCTACCAAATTCTAGTTCTCAAACACAAAACGGAACAAATCATAACTAATACCATAGCCCATTGGAGGCCCCCCCCCTTCCGAAGTAACCCCTTTACAATCAGGTCCTCAAACATATTCGACTACTTTTTATATAGAAGAAGGTGCCCTCCATATACGTGTGACTCAAAGGAGGAGAGTCCTGAACCCACTCTAAAGATGGCCAACCCAATTCTGAAATATCAACTCAACTCACAAATCGTTCCTCTCGCACATAAAGATCGTAAATAATATACATAAACCAAACAACTCCCACTAAAACAACCGCCGAACCAAGGGAGCTTACAAAATTTCAACCAGCAAAGCTATCAGCAAAATCCGAATATCGTCTTGGAAAACCGGTTAAGCCTAAAAAATGTTGTGGAAAAAAGGTCAAATTAACTCCCACAAACATCAACCAAAAATGGACTTTACCATAAAATTCATTATAACAATACCCAGTAATTTTACCCACTCAATAATAAAAACCACCAAATATAGCAAAAACCGCCCCCATAGACAACACATAATGAAAATGGGCCACGACATAATATGTATCATGTAAAACAACATCTAGAGAACTATTCGCCAATACAACTCCAGTCAAACCCCCTAACGTAAATAAGAAAACAAACCCCATCGCCCAAAGCATAGGAGTGTCTAATCGCAAAGTTCCACCATAAACAGTCGCCAACCAACTAAACACTTTTATTCCAGTTGGTACAGCAATAATCATAGTTGCCGCAGTAAAATATGCCCTTGTATCCACATCCATTCCACTAATATATTGAGGGAGCCACTATAGAAGCCACCTCTCCCCGGAGCTGTAACCCGAGCCTGGACTGTACCTTAATCCCAACACCTTCTTTCGTTTATAAAATTTTTTACTTACTTATTTCATACACCCCCTTCAATTGGACCGATATTCTTTATTAAAAACCAATACCAATACCCGCCTTCACTTCGAAAAGGCCATTTTTTTTTTAGTTCATAAAGAGTGTACCTTAAAAAAATCTACTATTCTAACCAAAACCCCCCTCTGATTTCCCTCTCAAATATAAACGTAATCCTTTTTATTAAATCTCAAAAGGCCCCCTTGTTCCCCCTGGAACTGTTCCAAAACAAACCCCTCTCTAACACTTTGTACCAAGGCCAAAACCCAAATAACTTCTTTTTCGGGCCCCCTCTTTAAACTAAACTTTAAATTAATAATAAAAAGCCCCCCCCCCTCGACACACCCCACAAATCAATCTTCAAAAAGGCCAACAGAAAACCCCTTTAATTGATAACTCAAAACAAAAGCCAGCTCCCCCCGGACTTTTTTTAAAGCCCCCCTCGCCCTCCTTATGTCACCAAAAAAATCTTGCTTTTCAAGATATATTAAAGCCCCCCAAGCTCTCTTAAAATCATAAAAACGAAGAGTTCAAAATTTTCCTTCTAATAAAAAGAAAAAACCAAAGAAATGGGTTTTATCTGTAAGAGAATATCCGCCTAACAAATCCGGCTTTAAAAACCCCACATGTCCATGTCCTAATCGACGTTTTATATAATAAAGAATCGGAGCCTCCTTCAAACACTGCCAGATAAAAAGCGTTATATTAAACTCCCCTACGCCATAGAACCCTTTTTTAATAACAAAACCCCAACCTACCGCCTCAACAAACCCAATCAACCATTGAAGATCTTGAAAAGTTGAGAACTGTTTATTATTAATAAGTCCGAATCTCCCGCATGCAGTCTCTAAGGATCCCAAAACACCCCTTTCTCAGAAAAAAAAAAATTTACCAAAGGAGGCTTTGGTTTCCTGCTGATAAACCCCAGAAAAAGAAAATTTTGGCTGCCCTAATTTATAAAACAAGAGTCTCACCGATTCCTCTATAGATTCGAGAACAGGACCAACACTTATGCCCCAAAGATTTTGCCAGCATATAGCAGGATAACGCTCAAAAATATTACTATTTTGAATAGCTAAAATCAACCGTAAACATATGGTGTGCCCACACAATAAAACCTAATATTCCAATAGAGAGCATTGCATAAACCATTCCTAAATATCCAAAAATCTGTCTCTTAGCAACAAAAGTTGGTATTATTTGAGAAATCATTCCAAAACCAGGTAATATTAATATATATACCTCTGGATGTCCAAAAAACCAAAACAAATGCTGAAATAAAATAGGGTCTCCTCCTCCTGCCGGATCAAAAAAAGTAGTATTAAAATTTCTGTCGGTCAAAAGCATAGTTATACCCCCAGCTAATACTGGTAAAGATAATAGTAATAAAAAAGCAGTAATCAATATAGACCACACAAACAATGGCATCCGATCTAACGTTATTCCTGGAGCCCTCATATTTAATATCGTTGTTATAAAATTCATTGCCCCCAATATGGAAGACGCCCCCGCTAAATGGAGGCTAAAAATAGCCATGTCTACCGCTCCTCCGGAATGTGCTTGAATATTAGATAAGGGGGGATAAACCGTCCAGCCTGTACCTACTCCTTGTTCAACAAAGGCAGAGCCTAATAATAATATAAGAGCCGGAGGCAACAACCAAAAACTAATATTATTAAGTCGTGGGAAAGCCATATCGGGTGCACCAATATATAGTGGCACTAACCAATTTCCAAACCCCCCTATCATTACTGGCATAACCAAGAAAAAAATCATAATAAAAGCATGTGCAGTAACAATTACATTATAAAGATGATCATCTCCTAACATAGCCCCCGGGGCAGAAAGCTCCAATCTTATTAACACACTAAAAGCCGTACCTATCATACCGGCCCCAACCCCAAACACTAAATATAACGTGCCTATATCCTTATGGTTAGTAGAAAAGACTCAACGAGTTAAATATAAATTGATCACCAT